TGAACATTTGTGATGAATGCGGATATCATTTGAAAATGAGTAGTTCAGAGAGAATCGAACTATCGATTGATCCAGGTACTTGGGATCCTATGGATGAAGACATGGTCTCAACGGATCCCATTGAATTTCATTCGGAGGAGGAACCCTATAAAGATCGTATTAATTCTTATCAAAAAGAGACAGGGTTAACCGAAGCCATTCAAACAGGTATAGGTCAACTAAATGGCATTCCTGTAGCAATAGGGGTTATGGATTTTCAGTTTATGGGAGGTAGTATGGGGTCCGTAGTAGGAGAGAAAATCACTCGTTTGATTGAGTATGCTACTAATAAAAATCTACCCCTTATTATAGTGTGTGCTTCCGGCGGGGCACGCATGCAAGAAGGAAGTTTGAGCTTGATGCAAATGGCTAAAATTTCGTCGGTTTTATTTGATTATCAATCAAATAAAAGGCTATTCTATGTATCAATTCTTACATCCCCTACTACTGGGGGGGTGACAGCTAGTTTTGGTATGTTGGGAGATATCATTATTTCCGAACCCAATGCCTACATTGCATTTGCGGGTAAAAGAGTAATTGAAGAAACATTGAATACGACAGTACCTGAAGGTTCACAAGAAGCTGAATATTTATTCGATAAGGGTTTATTTGATCCAATTGTACCACGTAATCCTTTAAAAGGCGTTCTAAGTGAGTTATTTCAGTTGCACGCTTTCTTGCCTTTAAATCAAAATTCGATTGAGCAGTAAGGTCAATTATTTATTTGTGGCAAAAAAAGTAGTTAGTTATCGTAATCAATCAAAGTCCAAATGATAAAGAATCAATCATAATAGAATAATGGGGATGGGGTTTTCGCGGTTGCCATACTAATTCTATAACTATATAGAATATAAAGAATCAAAAGTTGCAGATCAATTTTTTTATTTGATTTCATATCCTGATTACTAATCAGAGAACCTATATTCTATCAACATTCTTACTTCTGTAAATTGAAAATATGGCAAAGAAAACGAATTTTATCTTCCTTTCTTACATCTGGAAAATTCGAAAAAAATAGCCTTTTGCATCTTAATATATTTCTTGTCGAAGACTTTCCATTTTGACTAACAAGAGAATATCTCTTGAATCAAATTATAACGAATCTTTCGGGACTTTGTAAGCAACTCTTTCTTTATTGATATTGAATTAAAAGACAAGAGCAAAAGAAGAAGAAAAGATGAAGAATAAAAAAGTTGATTATCAAACATATATTTTTTTGTGTCGAAGGCGAATTCAGTTCATTTAGTTAGTTCTACATTTCTTGAACTTAGTATATACTATACTCACTTAGATATAATTAGTATAATTATATAGAATTCAGTTCAGATAATTTTCGAACAATATAACAAACAGGTACAAATAGTAAATCGAGGTACCCATTCTATGACAGATATAAACCTTCCCTCTATTTTTGTTCCTTTCGTAGGCCTATTATTTCCGGCAATTGCAATGGCTTCTTTATTTCTTCATGTTCAAAAAAACAAGATTGTTTAGGCCGGATGGTGAGGCCAAATCACATTTTTTCAAGACTTAGACTTGATTGAGTCATAACACAGATATCTATTTATTGGAAAGTGGAATATGGTATAATGCATGATTTCTTTCGAACATAAGTGCAAGACATGCGAAACCTGATATTGATATAGGGGTAAATTCTTTTTGACTATTTTCAAATCAATAGATCAAGACGGGTCGGTCCATGTTTCAAATAGAAAGTCGATGCTTGTAGATATCTAGGGCGGGGTCATATGAAGGGGACGTTCTTATTTTCGATCGAACTTTTTTTATTAATTACCCCGACAGGTTCACATTAGAATAGTGCTAGTTGATGAGAGTTACTTAAGAAACAAAATAGCGTTAAGTTTAAGTAAAGTATAAGTGAAATTCATTTTGGTTATTCTATCAATTCAATTAAGTAAAATTAAATGCAACTAGATTAGTATGAATTGGCGATCAGAACGTATATGGATAGAACTTATAAGGGGGTCTCGAAAAACAAGTAATTTCTGCTGGGCCTTTATCCTTTTTTTAGGTTCATTAGGATTTTTATTAGTTGGAACTTCCAGCTATCTTGGTAGGAATTTGATATCTTTATTTCCCTCTCAACAAATAATTTTTTTCCCACAGGGGATCGTGATGTCTTTCTATGGGATCGCAGGTCTCTTTATTAGTTCCTATTTGTGGTGCACAATTTCGTGGAATGTAGGTAGTGGTTATGATCTATTCGATAAAAAAGAAGGAATAGTGTGTATTTTTCGTTGGGGATTTCCGGGAAAAAATCGTCGCATCTCCCTCCGATTCCTTATAAATGATATTCAATCTATCAGAATAGAACTTAAAGAGGGTATTTATCCTCGTCGTGTCCTTTATCTAGAAATCAGAGGCCAGGGGGCCGTTCCTTTGACTCGTACTGATGAGAATTTGACTCCACGAGAAATGGAACAAAAAGCTGCTGAATTAGCCTATTTCTTGCGCGTACCGATTGAAGTATTTTGAAATGAACCGAACAATGAATGTTTTCTGATTCTCGGCTGGGGGTAGAAAATACTCTACAATCCCCTTTTGTATAACTTTATCTATGGTATAACTTAACGAAATTTTCGTCAGAACATCCCTTCGAGTCGAGTCAAAGCAAACGTATATTATATGGAACATAAAAAAGGGGGGTTGCTTTTGTCGGCAAAAACGAGATTTTATGCGTATGGAAATCCACTTGACGCAATTCATTAGCACCAAATCGAAATAAGGATAGATTCATCCCAAAACATTTTGAAATAAAGAAAATTTTTGATTTGAGTTTCAATATTTTGAATTGATAGGTTAGAGACAAATAGCTCATGTAAATTAATTATCTTTCTTGATGTGTCGTTTTCTCCCCTCTTTCGTTCTCTTCTCTTTAATGAATGACCCGACGTTTTGATTATCACATTCAGAAAATTATCTCAATTCTTTTTGTGCTATGGTAGTCAGCGAATTTTTTTGCAATATTTGGAGAGTTTTTTGTCTCGAAATCCGAATTCCTTAACGAAAACTAAAGTGGGTTTTCGGGGAGTCATCTAAAGGAAGGAATTGCTTCGAATTTGACCAATTGAAATAGCTGGAAACCTTTTTTCGCATTTTCGCATTCGAAGTGGACTCTTATTCGATTTCTGTATTCTTGTAAGATTCTTCAAAATTATCAAGGACTCATTACCGAATCACAAATAAAAAAAAGAAAATGATTCGATACCTTGGAATAGAACTCTGGTGAAAAAAAAAAATAAAAAATATTAGATCGCGTAGAGTCGACGAATGAGGCCACTTTATTAAATTAAAAATTTCTAAAAAAAATGGCAAAAAAGAAAGCATTTATTCCCCTTCTAGTTCTTGTATCTATAGTCTTTTTACCCTGGTGGAGCTTTCTAACATTTAATAAAAGTCTGGAATCTTGGGTTACTAATTGGTGGAATACCAAGCAATCCGAAACTCTTTTGAATGATATTCCAGAAAAGAGTCTTCTAGAAAAATTCCTAGAATTAGAGGAGCTCCTACTGTTGGACGAGATGATAAAGGAATATCCGGAGACACGTCTAAAAAAGCTTCGTATAGGAATCGGAATCCATAAAGAAACGATTCAATTGATCAAGCTGCACAATGAAGATTGTATCCATACAATTTTGTCCTTCTCGACCAATATAATCTGTTTCGTTATTCTAAGTGGTTATTCTATTATAGGTAAGAAAGAACTTATTACTCTTAACTCTTGGGTTCAGGAATTCCTATATAACCTAAGCGACACAATAAAAGCATTTTCTATTCTTTTATTAACCGATTTATGTATCGGATTCCACTCACCCCACGGTTGGGAACTAATGATTGGCTATATCTACCAAGATTTTGGATTTTCTCATAACGATCAAATTATATCTGGCCTTGTTTCCACCTTTCCAGTCATTCTAGATACAATTTTGAAATATTGGATTTTCCGTTATTTAAATCGTGTATCCCCATCACTTGTAGTGATTTATCATTCAATGAATGACTGAAAAAAGGTCTACTGATATTAATTCAATTAGAATGTTTGGTACTTTGGGCATAAGCATTCCAAACCGTACTGACTCGTTCTACCCATCCAAGGCAGGAAAGTCCTCCAATATTCCAGTAAGATTATTTCAGTAAATAGCAGAATAGTGGATAGGGAACTATACTAGCGACCTACCCAATTTATTGTAGAAATTTTCGGGATCAAAAATTGTACCATGCAAACTATAAATACCCTTTCTTGGATAAAAGAACAGATTACTCGATCCATTTCCGTATCACTCATTATATATATAATAACTCAGTCATCCATTTCAAATGCATATCCCATTTTTGCACAGCAGGGTTATGAAAATCCCCGAGAAGCGACCGGTCGTATTGTATGTGCCAATTGTCATTTAGCTAATAAACCTGTGGATATTGAGGTTCCACAAGCGGTCCTTCCCGATACTGTATTTGAAGCAGTTGTTCGAATTCCTTATGATATGCAACTAAAACAAGTTCTTGCTAATGGCAAGAAGGGGGGTTTGAATGTAGGAGCTGTTCTTATTTTACCCGAGGGGTTTGAGTTGGCTCCAACCGATCGTATTTCTCCCGAGATGAAAGAAAAAATAAGCAATCTTTCTTTTCAGAGTTACCGACCAAATAAAAAAAATATTCTTGTGATAGGCCCTGTTCCGGGGCAAAAATATAGTGAAATCACCTTTCCTATTCTTTCACCGGACCCTGCTACTAAGAAAGATGTTCACTTTTTAAAATATCCCATATATGTAGGCGGTAACAGGGGAAGGGGTCAGATTTATCCCGACGGAAGCAAGAGTAACAATACTGTTTATAATGCTACAGCAGCGGGTATAGTAAAGAAAATAATACGAAAAGAAAAGGGCGGATACGAAATAACCATAGGGGATGCCTCGGATGGGCGTCAAGTCGTTGATATT